TCTTCTTTGTTCGATTTTCCTTTATTTCCGATTAAAAAAAAACTCCAAAGTATACTTTTTTGCAGATCGAGGTAAGAAATTCGAATATTTTTTCTATTTACTTTTTCTTTTTATCTATCTGTCAGATTTTAAAATATTCTATTGAATTTTTTTAATAATAAGAGACTGTAATTGAAAGTCTCTTTCTCGCATCCATTAATTGTAATTGCCGGAAAAATATCGTATGCATCGATATGAAAAGAAAATTTTTGATACGCGAAGCCATGATTTGATGGATTTTTTTTTTTTTTCTATAGATATATTATATCTTATAGAAAGAATACAAATGAAAATGGATCTTTTCTTGTGTTCGGAAATAGAAATAAAAAAATATGTTAAAAATAAAATTGTATGTTGGAACTTGGAATACTGCGTGGAGGAAGGGAATAGCAATTTCTTCCTATAGAACCTCTAGGAACAAGAAAAGAAGATTTAATCGGAAATATCGACAGATTCTTACGAAGTCCAAACCAAAGAAGTATTAAAAACAAAATAAAAAACGATCTACTGTTCGAATTTCATCTCTAGCGAATTTGAATATCAGAATAGTAGATATAGTTATGATTCAATGGGTTAGGTCCACTTACTTTTTTTATAATCTTTCCAATTTTTTTTGATTAGAATAAATAATAGAAAATAGGAATATCTAACAATTAAAGGAGATATCATTATTCATTAAAAAAAAGAAAATAATGATAATAATGTTCTGTTCCACTTTCTAACTATAATTACTTTATTTACTATATTATTATTTACTATATTATTCAAATTCATTAGAATGTTCGAATTCATTAGAATGATAACGATAACTTATTAGAATTAGAATTCATAATTCCATTTTCTAATGAAATTCTACGATTCCTTAGTTTATATATATTATTTTATTACAAATATAAACTTAGTACAAATATCAAGAATATCTATATCCTTACTTCAAATATGAATACTACTGCTGGCGTTTTCGGAAAAAAAAAAGAAGTAAAAAGCCCCTTATCGGATTTGAACCGATGACTTACGCCTTACCATGGCGTTACTCTACCACTGAGTTAAAAGGGCCCCATTTGATTCAATTCCTGAATAAGAAACTAGCCTATATGAGTCTAGTATATATATTTGTTACTGCATATACTTATATTATATAGATAAGATAGGATTAGAATATATGTACATAGATAGATTTTTTAGCGACTCATTAAGGAACAAGAAATTGGATTTACCTAGTGAATAGAGTATAGTTAAAAAAATAGTTTATTGAGATTGGATTTGATCAATATCAATGGAATGAATTATTTCAAAACCGATTCGAATGGAAGTCATCCTCATCATAACACGAAATTTATTTCATTGATACATGTACCCACCAATTCAAATATTTCATCGAATGATTGATAAATGGATTCAATTTGTCTTGTCCCTCAACCAAATTCTTATTGAAAAAACAATTTTCAATAACTTGTTGATCACTATCTACCCGATTTCCAGATTGATTATCGTTTTCTTATTTCCCGGCTTAGTGTGAGATAGAAATATACCTACCGAATCTTAACAATGAATGAAAGTGAAAGAAATGAAGTTTTAACACCTCGCCCTTTCCAGCAAACCAATCATTCCCTGAAAGGATCCTATCTTTCTTTTGCTTTCTTTCCCATTACTTATCTTTTTTCTATTTTTTTTTTAATTATAGATGATTGGAATGAACAATTTCGAAATCTAAATGATGAATCAAAAGATTCTATGGTATGGAATTATGAAAGATGGAAAGATCCTTTTGATCGAATCATATCATTCCATTATATTGACAATTTCAAAAAACTATTCATACTATGAACGTAGTATAATGGCGGTCGGGCAAGTATGCCCCCATCGTCTAGTGGTTCAGGACATCTCTCTTTCAAGGAGGCAGCGGGGATTCGACTTCCCCTGGGGGTAGGGTACTACGAAAGGAAGTTGATCATGGATTATCAATAAAGACTCAAATTTATTCTTCCTGGGTCGATGCCCGAGCGGTTAATGGGGACGGACTGTAAATTCGTTGGCAATATGTCTACGCTGGTTCAAATCCAGCTCGGCCCAATAATTTAATTTGCCGATCCACCATGAAATGATATAACCCATTTGTTGTTCTCCGGAAATGACTGATGTGTTCTGATACGGAAGAATCAAAATATGATACATCCCTAACGCTATTTCTTTTTTCCGTATCAAGCTAAGGAAATGATTAAATTAAAGTGAAAGTAAATAAATAAAAAAGATTCTTTTTTATTTTCTTTATTTTCATTGATTCATTTTTCAATCGATTTAGCAATAACGAACGGATTACGAGTAATCCGTGTCGATCTCGATAAAATGCATATCTATATAATATCTATATAGATATCAATATAAAAATATATAAATAATAGATATAGATATGAATATATAAATAAGTCCGCCTCTGTCAGTTACAGCACAACGGTTCGAATCTAAAATAGAAAGGGAAATGGTTTGAATGAAATCGTAAGAATATGTATGCTGTACGCTTTTTCCCTGGGATTGTAGTTCAATTGGTCAGAGCACCGCCCTGTCAAGGCGGAAGCTGCGGGTTCGAGCCCCGTCAGTCCCGATGGATACAAATCCAATAAAAAAAGACATCAATTCATTTCGTGGGTGAAAGGGAATAAAAATAACAAAATATCATTCCTAACAGGGATTCCTCTTTTTTTTTATTTCTTCGTCGGAACCTTTACCTTAAACTAAAAAAAAAAAGAAAAAAGGAAAAGGAATTTTGGATTGCATCAGAAATCTAATTTTTTAATTTGGTATGGATAAAAGATCTTCCTATGTTATACTATTTAATTCTCGACGATGAATTTTTTTGATAGCTCAGATATTGTTATTCGTGATATTGATCCGATTTGATATCATTAAGATGTAATTTATACCATTGAATTTACCGACGAAAGATTTATCATCTCTATGGGATTAAATCCCGAATTATTTATTGAAAATTAAAGAGAAATAAAACATAGAGATTATGGAAGTAAATATTCTCGCATTTATTGCTACTGCACTGTTCATTCTAGTTCCTACTGCTTTTTTACTTATAATTTACGTAAAAACGGTAAGTCAAAGTGACTAATTTTACTTAAACAACATGACTTCTTAATTCTTATCAATACAATGATTGAATAAAAAAAAATGAAAAAGGATTTCAATTTAGGGTCTTAGTCTTAAATGAAATGATCGGACTACAATCAGCGGAATTCTATGAAATCCGGATAGTATGGTAGAAAGAAATCAAATCTATTTCTTTCTACTATACTATCTATCTATTATTGTAGTATATTAAAGTTTTACTCTAGAAAAAAAAGAGGTTTAATATGGATCAATCTACAATATGTATCTTGATATTCATATATATCTTCATATATAGAATCTCAATTACATATATGTAATGTACATAGCATAGCGTCCCAATTTTGTTCTTTGTTTAATCTATTTGATTTGTATTGGTTCCAATCAATCAATCTGAAATAATCAAAAAGCAACTCTTATTCTTCCGATTCTAATTTTTTTATTTCTTATTATTTTCACAATCCCGGTATTATATCATATTAAAAAAAAAGAAAAGGAGGGGACAAAAAGAATAAAGTAGGAGTGGGGGGTTACGCGATTCCTCATTTTCCATATATAACTTTGGTAAGAGCCAGTTCATCGAAATAGAAATCTTAATAAGAATTCGGAGAATAAATTTCCTATTATTTGTATTCCCTTGACTTTCAAAATACGAACATGGGAATAATTCAACTATTTGTTTGATTGAAAGAGTATTTTCTATTTTTATATTATCCATAGAATACATTACACTACTAGAATACAATAGAATTCCGAAATGCAGATATATTTGAATTAAATTCATTAGTATTAATTAAATACTAAAAATTAAATTAGTATTAATTAAATACTTAAATTCAATAGTTAAAAAATGGAAGAACCCAGTTATAAAAAAAACAATTGATACTTTGATCCCTTAACTCAATAAGTAGTACCCTTAGAGTCCACTTCTCCCCCATACTACGAGGGAAAGGGAAAATGAAAAAACTACCATTAAAGCAGCCCAAGCAAGACTTACTATATCCATGTAAATTTTGTCTCCTATCTCTATCAATATGAAGAAATTTTTTATATGAAGAAATTTTTTATATGAAGAAATTTTTTCATTATTGTTCACTAATTTTTCTTGTATTTTTTGATTTTTTGTATTATTCACTAATAATATTATAATATATAATAATAGTGGAATCGCTGGTACAGAGTCAAAAAAGGGATTCTGGGCTAACACCATTGACAAAACAATCCAATAAATCCAATTAGAACATCTTAGAAGTTCTAATTGGATTTCTAGTAGAATGGCAAAACATTAAGCATAAACAAAATATCCGGAGACATCTTTGGAAGTAGTGAAGTAGTAAGGGAATGAATATTACTAACAGGTAGGAATAATAAGACCTATGTTTTATTTTGTTTCCCCCCCATTAAGTAATTTCATTAAGTAAGTAATTTCATTATCATTAAGTAAAAAGTAAAAAAATGTAGAATCAAGACAGATTACTTTACATACTCATATTCTTATTTCCATCTCTTATTTCCATTTGATCTAATCCTTACCGTCTCCCGGTTCGTTCTCTAAAACAATCGGAAGACAGCCTATTCAATTCTTTGACTATAAAATTATTTGACTAGACAGACGAAAAGAAAGATTTTATTTTATATTCTAATGGAAATAGAATAATAATAATGAATTTTTTTAGAAAAAAATATATATATATTATTATTCTATTAAATCAAGAACATTAATTAATTCAAGAACATTAATTAATAAAAATAAGTAAGAATATTCAAAAAAAAATATGAAAATAGAACTATTTAAATAAAAACTATTTAATTTTAATTAAATTTATATAAAAAAAGAAAGCCAATTAGCTATTTAATCTAACTAATCTAACTAATATTGAATAAATGGGGAAGCGCTCATATACTTTACATGAGTCTGTATACAAGGTTTTTCTTCCGCCCCTTCCCCAACTAAAAAAGGAATTAGATTCCTTGTCCGACCTATCCCTATCCAATCTAATTCAAGACCCAGTCAGTAGACGGACACTACATTAGTAGTGGAATGAAAAGACTATCATTTCAAGATTTATTGATTCCTTTTCACTACTAGAATCTTTCTTTGAATCCGAGACGAAAAGATTTACAGCATTTTAGAGAACAAGACTCCCGATGCTTAGAATTTAGAATCAAAAAAGTCTCAAGAGTCCTTTTCACCGCTTGCTTCTGCTGGAAAAAAATTAAAGTTTTCTATCAACAAAACGGAATACACTATTTCAATTCTCTTGTTGATCAGGCGACACCCGGATTTGAACTGGGGAAAAAGGATTTGCAGTCCCCCGCCTTACCACTCGGCCATGCCGCCAAAACGCTATAAAAAAATATATGAGAATACCCTCCAAAAAAAGGGGGGGTTCTAAACTTATTTTTTTTTTTTTTTTACGTGTTTGTATCTTAAATTCCGTTTTCTTTAATCCCATTCCATTCTTCAAAGAGCTCCTCTGCCCTTTTCTATTGAAAAAACAAACGTACACCTTCAGTCACAAAAGCAAAAATTTCGGGACAAATTGGAACCGTTAACTATTAATTGCTGAACGATTCTTGAATTTGAATCTAAAACGGTTTTTTCTTAATGAGATAAGAAAATCGAAATTGATACATAACCAATCAATATTGCTTTTTTTTTTTCAATAAAAAAAATCCTTCTACATTTCCATTATAACAGCAACTGTCAATATGTGTAAACCCTAGAACATAAGTTTGAATTGTTACACAGATATTATCTAATCGGGTATCTTATCCGTATATAATACCTATACTAAAGAAAGGGAATTTTGAAGAAATTCTCGTGCTTCCTTTTTTTTTACAATTTTTCATTAAATAGATTGAATAGAAAATAGAAAATGAACACGGCATGTGCTGTCCCGAACGAATAGGACTACAATAAAGTAAGAGACATATAGTTATCTATATAGATATATATAGTGGAGTTAGATCTGCGCATGTTTAATAAATACAAGCCTTATTACTTTCCTTACGCACTCCAATCGTATTCTCAAATTCTAAAAAAAATGGGTACAAATATCTCTCTTCTCTGCGAATTCGAATTCTTTTTTGAATAATCGAAAGGGTTAAGTGCTAAAAAATCCATTCTATATTGTTTCTGATTATTAGATCTTTATCTCATCGAGCAGAGCAAATCCCGAATTCATTTTTTTTTTTCTGGTATCCAATCGAATTGGAATATGTAATATCATAATAATGGTAGAAAAGGAATCCATTTTTTGTTTTGATATTCCTAAAAAAAAAACCCCGAAGTTCTAGGTAGAATTTTTCAATTCGTTTGTATTTATCTTATATTCTAATTTAGATTCTATCTGTTTGTTTTGTTGCAAATTCCAATTTTAGTATAAAATTTTATTTTATTTATTCCTATTTTCATAATAGGTATTTCATACACGGAGTTAGGTAAAATTTTATGTGATTCAGTAAAAAGAACATAAATTCCATTATTGCTAAATCTATTCATGTGATTCGATGAAGAATGACAGCAAATCGTGGAATATTTTCTATAAAATAAATAAATGGGGAAATTGAAAATGCTTGGGGGTGGAAATGAGGGAATGTCTACACTACCCGGGTTGAATCAGATACAATTTGAAGGGTTTTGTAGGTTCATTGATCGGGGCTTAACAGAAGCGCTTTTTAAGTTTCCAAAAATTGAAGATACAGATCAAGAAATTGAATTTCAATTATTTGTGGAAACATATCAATTGGTAGAACCCTTGATAAAAGAAAAAGATGCCGTATATGAATCACTTACATATTCCTCTGAATTATATGTATCCGCGGGATTAATTTGGAAAAGCAATAGGGATATTCAAGAACAAACTATTTTTATTGGAAACATTCCTCTAATGAATTCCCTGGGAACTTCTATAGTAAATGGAATATACAGAATTGTAATCAATCAAATATTGCAAAGCCCTGGTATCTATTACCGGTCAGAATTGGACCATAACGGAATTTCGGTCTATACTGGCACCATAATATCAGATTGGGGAGGAAGATTAGAATTAGAGATTGATAGAAAAGCAAGGATATGGGCTCGTGTGAGTAGGAAACAGAAAATATCTATTCTAGTTCTATCATCAGCTATGGGTTCGAATTTAAGCGAAATTCTAGAGAATGTTTACTACCCTGAAATTTTCTTGTCTTTCCTGAATGATAAGGAGAAAAAAAAAATCGGGTCAAAAGAAAATGCCATTTTGGAGTTTTATCGACAATTTGCTTGTGTAGGCGGAGATCCAGTATTTTCTGAATCTTTATGTAAGGAATTACAAAAAAAATTTTTTCAACAAAGATGTGAAT